AGACGTGGTGATCAGTTGGACCTTTGATTAATTAATACCTTGCTTTTCTGACCTCCTTCGGATTCAAGAAAGGGGGAGGTCAAATTCAGATTGCTGTTCCATTTTTTTACGTAAAAATTTCGACCTAAAAAAACAAGAACGGAATCACGCTCTAAGAACGGAATCACGCTCTGTAGGACTTGAACCTACGACATTGGGTTTTGGAGACCCACGTTCTACCGAGCTGAACTAAGAGCGCTTTCTTACCACGAAATTACAAAAAAAAAGACTGTAAGGAAAAAAAGTCTTTATTTTTTTTAACTACAATACATGTTGAAGGGCTATAGGATGATATATAATATGATATAAAATAGAAATTAAAGAGTAGGTATGTCATGTCCAATTTTTATTGATTTCAATGGACCCTCGTTATGGCTCTGAGGCGAAGTGATAGGTAGGGATGACAGGATTTGAACCCGTGACATTTTGTACCCAAAACAAACGCGCTACCAAGCTGCGCTACATCCCTTTCATTTCAATTCAATTGGATTACAATGTCATTGTAGAGAATTCCTGCCTTCTTTTCTATATACTTATTTTATTTTATTTTCTTCATTGATATACATATTATCTTGCTATTTTGATCTTTCTATTTCGTCTTTTTTTTTGATCTCATATCATTTTTTTATCATATAATAATAAACTTTTTTTTTTATTTTATTATATGATATTCTATGGTATATGAAAAAATAAAATAGGGAAAAAGATATATATTTTGTTCTTTTAAGAAAAGGAAAATCTTATCTATCAAAGCGTTGTACATTTCAATTTTAATTCTGGATTCTGTGTACAAACCAAACGCAAGTGGCTTTTTTTATATATACATCTGATCTTTTTTTATTTAACTATATATCTGATCTGATCATATATGTATTACCATTAGGTATTACAATAAATATTATTTATTACAATTATATTACAATTATTACAATAAGGAGGGATTTAAAATGCGAGATCTAAAAACATATCTATCTGTAGCCCCGGTAATAAGTACTCTATGGTTCGGGGCTTTAGCCGGTCTATTGATAGAGATCAATCGCTTTTTCCCGGATGCGTTGACATTCCCGTTTTTTTCATTCTAGTTATTTTATTAACATAACAATAACGGGGGGTGTGAAGAAGATTAGAGATACAATTAAATATCTGTGACTGCTACCTCCTCTTCTTTATTTTTATAAAAATTATTCTATTTTTTTTTTATTTATAAATAAAAAAAATAGAATAAAAGAAAGTTTATTCAACCGCAGCAAAATTCAGAGCGCGGGCCCCGTCTTCAAGTAAATTAACATCAATTAAGAAAACGGAAATAAAAATGTAGCTAGGGCGAGAGTATCATATACGATGTTTAAATGAAATACTGTACTAAACTTCTAATTTAAATATATTTTCAAAGCATTGTATTACTTATTATTTTATTACTTTTTTTTTATTAGGATATTGGGTTGCAATGAAATTTTTTATAATTTGATTTCTGGATTTGATTTCGAGCTAGCAACTTCGATTTTTTTTTATTCCGCTCTTCTTCTCTTCAGATCGGAAAATCGAAGCGTTGAGTAAATAAAAAACCAAGGTGAGGGAGGGGCTCATGGCCAAGGGTAAAGATGTCCGAGTAAGAATTATTTTGGAATGTACCAGTTGTGTTCGAAACAATGTTAATAAGAAACCAAGAGGCATTTCCAGATATAGTACTCAAAAGAATCGACACAATACGCCTAATCGATTGGAATTGAGAAAATTCTGTCCCTATTGTTCCAAGCATACAATTCATGGGGAGATAAAGAAATAGACGGAAACGATAGCGGCTTTACAGGGAAGATGAAAAATGATATATTAACAAAAAATATCCTATTAGGATATAATATGGGAAGATAAAATCTATTTATAAAATTGTATATACAATTTTAATAAATTGAATATTGTAAATAATTTCAATATTGTAAATTATATATTGAAATATAAACAAGAAAAAAGGAAAATCCTATTTATTTTACTTGATCGGATCAAAAATGATAATGATTTAGAATTATAAGAAATAGGATTTTCAAAATAAGGACTAAACAAACCATGGATAAATCCAAGCGACTTTTTTTTAAGTCCAAGCGACCCCTTCGTAGGCGTTTGCCCCCGATCCAATCGGGGGATCGAATTGATTATAGAAATATAAGTTTAATTACTCGATTTATTAGTGAACAAGGAAAAATATTATCTAGGCGGGTAAATAGATTAACTTTAAAACAACAACGATTAATTACTATTGCTATAAAGCAAGCCCGTATTTTATCTTTGTTACCTTTTCTTAATAATGAAAAACATTTTGAAAAAAACGAATTGGTCGCTCGCACTTCTGGTCTTAGAACTAGAAAAAAATAGGGTTACTCTTCAATTGAATCAAAATCAAAATTCGAATCCGAGCTCAAATTAAATTGCTATTTTGGTCGAAAAATCTGAAAATCTAGATTTGATTGTCGTCGTCTTGTAAGAAAAAAACGAATTGGAAAAAAAAAATCGTTTTTTTTTTATCTAAATTCAAGTTTTTACTCAGTTTGGCTACCTGATCATATTCTCGTATTTTATCATATTAATTTCTATTCTACCTTCTCGGAATTCATTCTCCCGGAAATAACGTGTATGTAAAACATCCCGATGTACTCCTTCCACTTTCCTTATTTTCTAATGTCAGTTGAAATCATATAAAGACAATTCCTATTTAATATAGCTAGTTGCGCAAGTATTTTACGATTAAGAAGCAACTGTCTCTTGGACAGATTGTTTAGGAATATACTATAACTATAGGATACCTCGCTTTTGCGAATTACTGCATTTATCCGAGTGACCCATAAACGACGAAAATTTCTTTTGTGCTTATCTCTATCCCGATGGGCCGAAACCAAAGCTCTTATTTTTTGTTGAATAATAGTTCGAGTAAGTCTTGAATGCGCCCCTCGAAAACTTGATGTGAATAAACGAATTTTTGTTCTACGCCTCCGCGCTATATATCCTCGTCTAATTCTGGTCATTGAATAAACGAAACTTTGATGAATAACTAATAAATTTCTTTTCTTTCAGTTATTCGTTTTCCCCCTTCTATATTAACAAAACGGATTCTGCCAATGTATAAAATAATAATTCCAACGGCTTTTGCTACTATAACCTTCCCAACCACGATTTGTTTTTTTTTTTCTAGGTATTTCGCCTAGAAAAAGAGAAAAAAAAAATTGTATTGATATTGGGTATCAAACAAAAACCGAATAAAAAAGTAATAACTAGAAATAGCTAAAAAATTAGTGGGTTCCATCGTTTCTATGGTTATTTCTTAAACGGTGAGGTCTGCTCTATACACCGGAGCCCCTATTCCTCATTTAATCATTTAATCAATGCTATTGCTAACTTGTACAGTTCATACTTTTTAGCTCTACTCATGAATTCTCCAGTAATAGTTCTTTCACAACGAGATCTATCTATACAGTAACGGTATTTAATTATGAAAATTAGCGGATTGGCTGACCCTGTTAGTCCGTTCTTGCAAGAGTAGGGGCATAACTTTCGGCCTTTTTTTATTTTAATTTAAATTTAAATAAGATTTACCCTGCTTAACGACTAATCATTTGCTACCAATGGGAATTCTTTCTCATTTTAAATTGAAAATTGAGGTGATTAATGCACCAATGGAAACCATAAATTTGATACACAAGAGAGGGGTATGATAAATGTTTTTTTTAGATAGCGAAGGGCTTTCTTCTATTCTATCCTATTCATCCGTACTGCTCACGGATAGCGGAAAAATGGTTTCCTTTATTTTATCTTATCCGAACCCATGATCTGAACGAGTCGCACATACACCCGAGTACATGTTCCTCGGCGCTGAGGGCATCCCCCAAGTGCGGGGGATTTGGTGACATTTCTGATTGGCTGTCTTGTGTTTCTAATAAGTTGTTTAATAGTTGGCATGTTGAATCGTATGCATAATGGGCTGGTTTAGATCGATCCTAACCGGACGATGATGAGTTATTTATTTTCTATATTAATTTTCTATATTAATAGTTAAAAAAAGAAAAGAATAAAAATAAAAAGAAAAGAATAAAAATAATAAATAAAATCGCAAACTGCGATTGCATAAAATTCCTGCTATTTTTTAGGCAACTGCTACAAGATCAACAATTCCATAAGCTTGGGCTTCTGTGGCTGACATAAAAACATCTCGTTCCATGTCTTCGGATACAACCCATAAGGGTTTACCCGTTCTTTGTGCATAAACCCTTGTTAGGATTTCGCAAAGTTTCAGTAGTTCTTCCGCTTCCAGGACAAATTCTCTTGCTTGTGCTTCATAAAAACCAGCAATAGGTTGATGAATCATTACCCTGAGGATATAAGATAATCGATGGTTACTCTATCTCGACTGATACGGTGACGAGAAAGAGAAGAGATAACGAATAATAAGAAAAAAAAAAGATAAAATTGAACAACCGTACAGGCATTGTTTGCGCATTGCATACGGCTCCACAATAGAATTGACTTTTACCTTTCATTGAATAAAAACAGAGAATATTTCATTTCTCATGCCGAGATCGGTAAATAATACAATAACCGCCCTTCTTTTTTTTTAGGAGTTAAAAAAATACTATGGTGGTTCCGTTGCTTTATTTCATGAGCGATTTAGCAATCCCAAAGTTTCTTTTTTCAAATGCAAATAAAAAAATAATATAATTTTTTTTTTCGTACTCTTTCATAACATAAATGTGTTAAGAGTCCCCGGGCGTGAAAACAAAAAAGTTTGTGACGCTGAAATAGATCCCGATAGATAAGATAAAATCGTAAATATCCCTATATCTCATACTAATCTTTCGATACATAATCTACCGTTTTAAAAAATCTACCGTTTTAAAAAACAAGAAAAAAAAATTTCTTATATCGAATTCGAAATGCCATGCTATTATTACTTAATATTCATAGTTCAGACGGCGAAGGCATAGTTTTCTTTCAAATAAAAACCCATTGGCGCCGAGCGTGAGGGAATGCTAGACGTTTGGTAATTTGTCCTCCGACCAGGATAAAAGATCCCATTGAAGCGGCTAATCCCATGCATACTGTCTGTACATCCGGTCGCACGAATTGCATAGTATCATAAATAGCTATTCCCGGTATTACCCATCCGCCGGGAGAGTTTATAAATAAATACAAATCTTTGGTCTCGCTCTCTATACTGAGATATACCATAAGACCGATAAGTTGATTCGAAATCTCGCTATCAACATCTTGACCTAAAAACAGTAATCTTTCTCGATAAAGTCGATTGATTAGGATAAAAAACTACCCCCTATAAACCGTACATGCACCTTTTGATGCATACGGTTCACCAAATAAATCGCGAAAAAAAAAGAATCAATGTGTAGATTCCAGCCCCCCCCCCCCTTTTTTTGCTAGTGAGTTCTGTCTAACTTCTATTCTAACGGAGGGCTTTTCTTCCATTTTTCAAGAAAGATGAGTTTTGATGTGTTTACATCTAAAAAAGAATTCATTAAACTTATCAAACTAACTTCATCATTGATGTATTTTTCATCGTGATCCAATTCAAATCGCGATGCCATTTTCTTGTTCCCGAAGGGTCTTATTCAATTCTTTTAGGTTTGCGCTCTACTCCGAGTAAAGATCCGCCCGATTTTGATTTGCACATATAGGGCAAATGCCCCCATACCACACCCTTTTGCTACACTTTTTTTTTTTCATTTCATGCTTTACGCCGAATATTTAATATATTCATCATATTATTCCATTGAATATGATTATCAATTTGATATTACTTCTACTTATCTACTTATAAATTCTAAATTAAATAGAATAGGATACAAGTAGTAATGCTCGATATATTACTTTACTGATTGGTTTTTTCTAAACGAAGCCTGGATACTTCATTTTATTGGTCCAAACAAGCAAGCCAACCATAAATTATTCTAAATTGGATAATATTAATCTGTATACCCCAAAAAGGAAAGCAATTGCACTTAATTTTATTTCACGCTCCCAATTTTTGATGATTTAGATTTAATCAATCTTTCTTGGGCGAAACAGAGTATATCCCGATCGGGGGGGAGAACGGGAAAATCCCATATGACCCAATATATCTGACAAGTCGCACTATATGTCAATCCAAATTGAATCGTCCTCTCCAGGATTTCGAAAAGGAACTTTTGGAACACCAATAGGCATTTAATGAAAAAAAAATGAAATACTCTAATTCATCACTTTGATGTGAAAGCGTAACAATGAATTTTTTTTTTTTCATAAAGTGTTAATAAGATTGGGCTTTATCATATTTTATGTTTAGATTCGATAAGTTCATAAAAAAAACTAAATCTTAAATAAAGTAAAGGGAGACAAACTTAAAAAGTAAAATTCTTACAAATACGATTAGGCCCTTTGAATGATGCACAAATATGTATGCATTCGCTCATAGATAAAGATAGATGGCCAACCCTGCCATTGCGTATTGTTACTTATCGGGTATAGAATAGATCTGCTTCCCTTGTTTCTTACAAACCGAATTCTTACATTATTACTAAAATATTACTAAAATAAAAATAGTAATACTTTCCCCGAGATAATCCACTGAAAGGTGGAAATATATAACATAGTTTTTTCAGTGCAATAAAGTTACATAGTGTCTATTTTTCGTTGATAAAGGGGTATTTCCATGGGTTTGCCTTGGTATCGTGTTCATACTGTTGTATTGAATGATCCCGGTCGTTTGCTGTCTGTCCATATAATGCATACAGCTTTGGTTGCTGGTTGGGCCGGCTCGATGGCTCTATATGAATTAGCAGTTTTTGATCCCTCTGATCCTGTTCTCGACCCAATGTGGAGACAAGGCATGTTCGTTATACCTTTCATGACTCGTTTAGGGATAACCAATTCATGGGGCGGTTGGAGTATCACTGGAGGAACCGTAACGAATCCGGGTATTTGGAGTTATGAAGGTGTGGCTGGAGCTCATATTGTGTTTTCTGGCTTGTGCTTCTTGGCAGCTATCTGGCATTGGGTGTATTGGGATCTAGAAATATTTTGTGATGAACGTACGGGAAAACCTTCTTTGGACTTGCCCAAGATCTTTGGAATTCATTTATTTCTCTCGGGGGTGGCTTGTTTTGGGTTTGGCGCTTTTCATGTGACCGGATTGTACGGTCCTGGAATATGGGTGTCCGACCCTTATGGACTTACCGGAAGGGTACAATCTGTAAGTCCGGCATGGGGTGTGGAGGGTTTTGATCCTTTTGTTCCGGGCGGAATAGCCTCTCATCATATTGCAGCAGGGACATTAGGCATATTAGCGGGCCTATTCCATCTTAGTGTCCGTCCGCCTCAACGTCTATACAAAGGATTACGTATGGGAAATATTGAAACCGTCCTTTCCAGTAGTATCGCTGCTGTCTTTTTTGCAGCCTTTGTTGTTGCTGGAACTATGTGGTA